ATATAATGAAAAATCATTTCATTTTTTAGTCGGAACCTTAGGTGGTTCTCGAAAAAAGATAGCGAAAAAAATTATCCCTAAAGTCGAGACTAAAAGGAAGGTATAAACCAATGCTTCCATAGATTCGATCGTGGTTTACAATTATAGCTTTCACACCTATTCGTTTGAGTGAGGTCGTTTACCATAGCATATAAAAAAGGGAAAGAATTAAAGATGGCGATTCAATCAAGTCACGATTTTTCTGGTACCTTATGTCATCAAATAAAAAAATAGAAGCGAAAGATACCAGAGCAATCTTGTATCAAACTGCTTGTCTCCTTGTAGTTGGGTCTCCAAGTTTTTGGAATGCTCCAAATTCCACTTGAGCATCCAAATCTGGATCAATACCAGCAAAAACATCTCTGAACAAGGTTCTAGCGCCATGCCAAATGTGTCCGAAAAAGAAGAGCAAAGCAAACGAAGCATGCCCAAAAGTGAACCAACCCCTTGGACTACTACGAAAAACACCATCGGATTTCAAAGTAGCCCGGTCTAATTCAAAAATTTCACCTAATTGTGCACGTCTAGCATATTTTTTTACAGTAGCAGGATCACTATAACTGACTCCATTGAGTTCGCCACCATAGAACTCAACAGTTACACCTACTTGTTCAACACTATACTTTGATTCTGCCCTTCGAAAAGGAACATCTGCCCTCACAATTCCGTCTCCATCTACCAAAACTACCGGGAATGTTTCAAAAAAAGTAGGCATACGACGTACAAAAAGCTCGCGCCCTTCTTTATCTCTAAAGACGGGGTGGCCTAACCATCCAACAGCTATTCCATCCCCACTGTCCATTGAACCCGCTCTGAATAATCCCCCTTTTGCCGGATTATTACCAATGTAATCATAAAAAGCTAATTTTTCGGGAATTTTAGACCAAGCTTCCGATAAACTCAGATTTTCGGCTAGTCCGGCACCAACTCTTCGATATATTTCTTGCTGGAAGTATCCCTGATCCCACTGATAACGAGTGGGACCAAATAACTCGATTGGGGTAGTTGCTGAACCATACCACATAGTTCCAGCAACAACAAAAGCTGCAAAAAAAACAGCAGCGATACTACTAGAAAGTACAGTTTCAATATTGCCCATACGTAATCCTTTGTATAGACGTTGAGGCGGACGGACACTAAGATGGAATAGGCCCGCTAATATGCCCAGTGTACCCGCTGCAATATGATGAGAAGCGATTCCTCCCGGAATAAAAGGATCAAAACCTTCCGCGCCCCACGCTGGGCTTACAGATTGTACTTTTCCAGTTAGTCCATAAGGATCGGACACCCATATTCCAGGACCATATAAACCTGTTACATGAAATGCGCCAAAGCCAAAGCAAGCCACCCCTGAGAGAAATAAATGAATTCCAAAGATCTTGGGCAAATCCAAAGAGGGTTTTCCCGTACGTTCATCACAGAATATTTCTAGGTCCCAATACACCCAATGCCATATGGCCGCCAAAAAGCACAAGCCAGAAAACACAATATGTGCACCTGCTACGCCTTCATAACTCCAAATACCTGAATTCGTTACAGTTCCTCCTGAAATACTCCAACCACCCCACGAATTGGTTATTCCTAAACGAGTCATGAAGGGTAGAACGAACATACCTTGTCTCCATATTGGATCAAGAACGGGGTCAGAGGGATCAAAAACTGCTAATTCGTATAGAGCCATAGAACCGGCCCAACCAGAAACTAGAGCCGTATGCATTATATGGACAGAAAGCAATCGACCGGGATCATTCAATACGACAGTATGAACACGATACCAAGGCAAACCCATGGAAATACCCCTTTTTTATCAAATATCAAAGAAAAATGGACACTATGTAACTTTATCGCATTGGAAAAGACTATACTATGTTATGTACCTAACCTTTTCAGTAGATTTTGTATAAGAAAGGGTTACGATTTATTTCATTCCGTTTAAAATAACGGAAGAATTCTGTTCGTAAGAACAAAGAGAAGCAGATCTATTCTATACCCGATAAGTACCAATACGCAATGGGGGTTGGGCCCTCTTTTTTTTGTAGAATGAATGCGTAGATACTTGTTTATCATTCAAATGATCGACCCGCTCGTGAAAATTCTTTATTCATTCTGTCTTCCTCCGGAAATCTTCACCCAATCCATGTATCCAATTTATGTTTATAATAGAATAAACAGAAAAAAATGATGAAGACAATAAACTCATTCTTACGTTTCCATATTAAAGTGAAGTATAGTACTTAACTTTTTAATGTGAATTATAGTACTTATTTTTTTCTTTAATTTAATGCCCATTGGTGTTCCAAAAGTACCTTTTCGGAGTCCTGGAGAGGAAGATGCAGTTTGGGTTGACGTATAGTGCGACTTGTCAGACATATTGGGTCATATGGGATTTACCCGTTTTCTCCCCCGATCGAGATATCCTCTGTTTCGCCCAAGAAATATTGTATTGATTGGTTCTTCAATCATTCGGAGCGTGAAGTGAAATTGGATCAATTTCTATTGAGGATCAATATTATGAAGAATTTATGGTTAACTTGTAACAAAAAAATAAAGTATCCAGGCTCCGTTCAGAAAATATCAAATTGGTAATATATATGATTACTATTTGTATCATAAACATTCTTTATTTATATTTAATTTATGCTTTCTATATATTTATTATTAGGAGTGATCTCAAATTGCCATTCAATTCAATGGCATGGAATAATAAGATGAATACATGGAATAATTTGAGAGAAAGCATGAAATGAAACATAAAAAAAAAAAAAAGAAGCGGTACTGAGATTATTTGTCCTATATGTGCAAATAGAATTCGGATAAATCTTTCCCCGGAGTAGAACATGAACCTAAAAGAATTGAAAGGACCCATTCAGGAACAAGAAAATGACATCGTGATTTGAATCTCGATGAAACAATACATCAATGAAAGGTTAGTATAATAAGTTCAATAATTTTTTTTGATAAGGAAGAGAAAGGGAACCAAAACTCATGTTTTTGAAAAATCGAAGAAAAGCCCTTCTTTAGAAAAACAAAAACCTGTTACAAAAAATAAATAAAGACTGTAATTGATACATTGATTGATTCTTTTTTTCACAATTTTTTTGAACCGTATGCATCCAAAGATGCGCGTACGGTTCAAAGGGGATACAATTTTGTCCTAATCAACCGACTTTATCGAGAAAGATTACTTTTTTTAGGCCAAGAAGTTGATAGTGAGATCTCAAATCAACTTGTTGGTCTCATGGTATATCTCAGTATAGAAGATGATACTAGGGATCTTTATTTGTTTATAAACTCTCCCGGCGGATGGGTAATACCAGGAATAGCCATTTATGATACTATGCAATTTGTTTCGCCCGATGTGCATACAATTTGCATGGGATTAGCCGCTTCAATGGGATCTTTCATTCTGGTCGGAGGAGAAATTACCAAACGTCTAGCATTCCCTCACGCTTGGCGCCAATGAGTTTTTATTTGAAAAAAAAAGAAGAAGACTATGCCTTCGCCATATCGAATGTGAATAATAGAATTAGGAAAAATAAGTAATAATAGCATGGCACTTCGAGTTCGATATGAATAAACTAGTATTGTTTTTTCTAACATGAGATTTTGTATCGAGATAGTAGTATGAAATAAACTTTATTTGCGATTTTATCTTATGTGTTGGGAGGACATTTTAGCGTCACAAATCATTTTTTCCTTATTTGATCATATCAGAAAGACACTTTGGGATTGCCAAATCACAAACTATATAAATATATAAATATATAATATAAAGCAACAGAACCATCGTAGTATTTTTTTACTCTTATGAAAAGAAGGGTGGTAAATGGATTATTCAACGATCTGGATCGGATCGGATAGATTCTATTTCTTCCCCTCTTCTCTGGAGGAGGGGGTTAGGAAATGCCATTGCAGAGCCGTATGCAATGCACAAAAGATGCCTGTACGGCTGTTCCATTCTATATTTTTTCTTCTTTTTTTATCCCTTTACTTTAAATCCTATCCTGCAAGATAGAAGAACCGTTCATGCATGATGTTATATCAATATTATCAGGGTCATGATTCACCAACCTGCTAGTTCTTTTTATGAGGCACAAGCGGGGGAATTTATCCTGGAAGCGGAAGAACTACTGAAACTTCGCGAAACCCTCACAAAGGTTTATGTACAAAGAACGGGCAACCCTTTATGGGTTATATCCGAAGACATGGAAAGGGATGTTTTTATGTCAGCAACAGAAGCCCAAGCTCATGGTATTGTTGATCTTGTAGCGGTCGAAAATGAAAATACTGGAGATTTCGTGTAAATACATGATTCCGTTTTATTTTCAATCATAATTCGAATTTTACACGTTTTGTTATTTTATATTGAATAGAAATAATTCATAATCATCAATCATAAATCAGGTTAAGATCGATCTAAACCAACCCATTCTATAATATAATTTTATATATCCGACATGCCATAAATCCATGATTCCGTTTTATTTTCAACCATAATTCGAATTTTACACGATTTGATATCTTATATTGAATCGAAATAATTCATAATCATCAATCATAAATCAGGTTAAGATCGATCTAAACCAACCTATTCTATTATATAATTTTATATATCGGATATGCCGACAATTAAACAACTTATTAGAAACACAAGACAGCCAATAAGAAAAATCACGAAATCCCCCGCACTTCGAGGATGTCCTCAGCGTCGGGGAACATGTACTAGGGTGTATGTGCGACTCGTTTAGATCATGAGTTCGAACAAACGAAACCATTTTTCCAGTGCCAATCACCAATAGCAATGAATAGATAGAGTAAAAGAACGCCATTTTTACTATCTAAAAATGGGGATATATTATATACCCTTATTGTTTCTTGTATATTGTGTATGGAATTTATGGTTTTCATTGGTGCAAATCCAATCACCTCAATTTGAGATGAAAAGCAATTCCCCATTGGTAGCAAATAGTTATCCATTAAGCGGAGGAAATAGTATTATAAGGAAAAGAAGCAAGAAGCAAAAAGGTTATGCTCCCTTTCTTGAAAGAACGGACTAACAAGGTCAGCTACCTAGCCAACTTTCATAATTAAATGCCGTCACTGTATGGATAGCCTTTTTTGTGAAAAGATCTATTACTGTATAATTGATTGGTAGAGCCAAAGAGAGTGAACTATACAAGTTTACAATAACATTTGATTAAATGAAAGAAGAGGCTCCGGTGTATAGAGAGGACCTCACCGTTTATGAAATAACCATAGAAACGATGGAACCCACTATTTTTTTGTATAGTATTTGGTAGAATTTCTTAGTTCCAGGTGAACCAAATGTCTGGCCTGGAAAGAATAAAAATAAAAAATAGTGGTTGGGAAGGTCATAGTAGCAAAAGCCATTGGAATTTATATTTTATATATCGGAATAATCCGTTTTGTTATTAATCAACCGGGGGATCAAATAATGACTGAAAGAAGAGAAATCAATTAGTTATTCATTCATTAAAGTGTAATTTGATTCAATGACCAGAGTTAGACGAGGATATACAGCTCGGAGACGTCGAACAAAAATTCGTTTATTTGCATCAACCTTTATAGGGGCGCATTCAAGACTTACTCGAACCATTACTCAACAGAAAATGAGAGCTTTGGTTTCCTCTCATCGAGATAGGGGCAGGCAAAAGAGGGACTTTCGTCGTTTGTGGATCGCTCGGATAAATGCAGCGGCTCGTGAGAAAGGGGTATTCTATAGTTATAGTAGATTAATACACAATCTGTACAAGAAGCAATTACTTCTTAATCGTAAAATACTTGCGCAAATAGCTATATCAAATAAAAATTATCTTTACATGATTTCCAATAAAATTATGAAATAAAAGACATTATAAAGTAATATACAGGAATGATTGAACAAGAATTCCCCGGAGAATGAACTCCGGGAAGTATAGAATAAACTAAATTGAGATAAAATTAAGATAAGAAAAGTAGTAGGAATGAACGAACATGCTTCAATAAAAAAATTGCTTATCCCCTTTTTTTGTTTCTTATAAGACAAGAATTAAACCTGGATTTGAGGCTTTTCGAACAAAACATCAATCATGAGCTTGAATTCCGATTGAAGTTTTGAATCAATGGAAGAGTATATCTATTTGTTTCTGGTTCTAGGACCGGTAGTTCTAGGGATTGACTCGGCTCTCTCAAACTGTTTTTCATTATTAAGAAAAGGTAACAAAGATAAAATACGAGCTTGTTTTATAGCAATAGTAATTAATCGTTGTTGTTTCAAGGTTAATTTATTCACCCGTCTAGATAATAATAATAGTTGTTCACTAATAAATCGACTAATTAAACTCATGTTTCTATAATCAATTCGATCCCCCGATTCAATTGGGGGAAAACGCCTACGAAAAGATCGCTTGGATTTACGAAAAGGTTGCTTGGATTTATCCATGGTTTATTCCTTATCTCTAAAATTCTATTTCTTTATTAATTTCAGATCCGACCGAAATAGGTTTTTTTTTGTATAATTTATAATTTAAATATAATTTGTATTATATTATGATTATGTTATATGTTCTTCCTCTTTCTGCTCTTTGAGTTGCCCCCTTGAAAGATCAAACACACGTTCGATTTATTTCTTTATTTCCCCATGAATCCTATGCTTGTGACAATATCGACAAAATTTTCTCAAGTCTAATCGACTGGGTGTATTGTGCCGATTCTTTTGAGTAATATATCTAGAAATGCCTGGCGATTCCTTATTGACACCATTTTGGACACAACAACTGGTACATTCCAAAATAACTCTAACTCGGATATCTTTACCCTTAGCCATGAACCCCCTTTGGATCGACTTAACTTTTCTTTTTTCGATCTGAAAATAAAAAGAACAAAAAATTAATAGAAGTTACTAACTTGAAATTAATTTTCTAAAGATTTCATTGTAATTAATATTAATTAATTGAATTAATTAAGAGTAATAATTAAAATTAAATAGATTGAAGATATATATTTTTTTTATTTTATATTTTATTTAATTATTAATTATATATTATAATATTATATATAATTTTAAGTAATACAATTTTTTTCTAACTATCAATTATTCCTATTACTAATACCAATATTTCATTTAAGTATCTTTTTTTCTGTGTTATGATTTCGTGGAGCCTCTCCTAGACTGGACCCGCATTTCTATTTATGTTTTTCCAAATATAATTTTATTAGATCAACTTTTTGTTTGGGTTTAATACATTTTTTTTTTTTTAATCACGTCACATAGAATTAAATCCCTAATTTTTTTATTTTTTTGCATATCAATAACTATATTCAAAAAAAAGGGAATGACAAAGCATCCGGGAATAAACGATTAATTTCTATCAATAGACCCGCTAAAGACCCAAACCATAGAGTAGTTAGCACAGGCGCTGTGGAAAGATATGTTTTTATATCTCGCATTGAAAATCCTCCTTATTTATTGTAATACATATATGGTCAGATGCTGTATTACATATATGAGCAGATGCTGTAGTTCAAGATCATTTGTATTTATTTTTATGCAGAATTCCTAACTAAAATGGATATGTACAATGAACGAGTCAATGTTCTTGTCCTAAAAAAAAAGCCTGAGTGTTAGTGTTATCGATAAATATTAATTTTTTTATGCGTTAGGTTTCAGATGTATATAATAGAAATACAATATTTTAATATAATAAATAAAGTATAAAATCAAGAAAAAAATAACGATGTGGAAAACAAGACATGGATTTTGTACAATGACACTGTACAAAAATTTTGTAAAAGGGATGTAGCGCAGCTTGGTAGCGCGTTTGTTTTGGGTACAAAATGTCACGGGTTCAAATCCTGTCATCCCTACCTATTACTTTTCCTAATGGGCGGTAACGGGGGATTAATCGACATTGATTAAATTTTTAAATTGGCTATATAATCTTTAATTTTTGCATACTATACTAGGTGTTTGCAAGATATTTTTGGGTACATGAGAAATTCTTTTTCTTTACAGTCGTATCTCCTGTCATAAAAAAGCGCTCTTAGTTCAGTTCGGTAGAACGCGGGTCTCCAAAACCCGATGTCGTAGGTTCAAATCCTACAGAGCGTGATTCCGTTTATGTTATTTCACATACAATAAAATAATTTAATAAACTTTAATTTGACCTCCTTTCAAGGAGGAGGAGGTCAATCAAAAAAAAATGTTATTCAATCAAAGGTCCAACTGATCACCACGTCTGTATTGTAAATATGCAGTTACAAATAATCCTGCTAAAGTAATAGGAATTAGACCTAAGACGATTCCAAATAGAAGAACTTCAATCATTTCGATTTTTTGTTTGAGGAGATAAAAAGAAAGGTAAGATCTATCCCTAAATATTAATCTGAAATGATTCGCGAATCTCAATAACCGAGAATTGGCAATTCCCGCGCCCGCGGGACTATGGAAGACCTGGCATTTAACTGAAAGAGAGATTTTTATAAATTTGTTCATTCAATTCATTTCAAATAAGTCGTATCTTGTTCAAACCAATCAATAGAGCTGGGGTTATAGTTGAAGCAGCCAATAGAAAACCGAAATAACTAGTTATAGTAAGCATGAAAGAGCTAAATTAGATATCTTCTTTTGATACATATATTGATAAAACACTTACCTAAGTTTCAATTTTCCCAGATACGACAGTAAGAAAAACTATTGACAGTAGACAATATTAACTTAGTTCCATCTTAATTGATCAGTCATTATAGATAGCACTAAAAAAGATAGAATTACATAGTAGAAAAAATCGATTGCTCTGATGTGACATCAACCGGTCATGTGATTCCAAATCAACAGATTCATTGTGCAATTCGTGAGTTGAGTGAAAGTAATAAAAACTCTATCATATAACTAAATAAAAAAAAAAATTCAGTCTAAAAGAATAATTGGATTTGAAAATAATTTCAATTTGAATCATTTATTTTCAATAGGAGTTAATCCACTTTCTTTTCGATCGGACGGCCCAGGCCCGATACCCCCTTTTTATTTATTTTTATTTCGGGTCCAACTCGATTTGAAGATGAGCAACTTCCAGTATCTTTTTAGCTTCTACACTCTGTCTTTCCATATCATAGAGTTCTATCTTTGTAGTTCAGTCAAGAAATAACCTTGCTTTGGCAACAACGGTTGTTGCATCGCCAATATTCTGTAATTGATTGTTCTAACTATTTTCGGTTTTTTCATCAAACACACTATCATATCATAATCTATTTATTATTTATTGTATTATGTATTGTATGACCAACTAAGCTAAGTAAATGAAAGTATTCTAACAAAAAAATCTTTAACCATAAAAAGGGTTTATAAATTTTGCATATAATTGAATTGTGTAAATATGATAATATCTTTACATGAATTAGTTAAAACCCATGGATTCACACTTTCTCAAGATCTTGACTTTCTATCTCTATCTATTACGAAACCCATAATGGAAATCTTGAAATATTATAAATAATTTGAGGAATTTTATATTGTATTAATTTATTCCATAACATAAAGTTTATGCATATCCAAAGAAAGAAATTTTGTAGTATTTCATTTCGATACTGATCGAGACTGCGTTGCTGTGCCAGAGGAAGGATAGCTATACTGATTCGGTATACTCTAAATACACCTTTGGTACAAAATTGACAATCTCACAAAGATGAAATATCAGTGGTTTTCTCTTTACTGATCCCATCTTTCGCGGAATCAATTCCCTTTTTTTAATGTACAAGAATTTTTGGAGCTCAGCATGTCTGGAAGCACGGGAGAACGTTCTTTTGCTGATATTATTACCAGTATTCGATACTGGGTCATTCATAGCATTACTATACCTTCCCTATTCATTGCGGGTTGGTTATTCGTCAGTACAGGTTTAGCTTACGATGTATTTGGAAGTCCTCGGCCAAACGAGTATTTCACAGAGAGCCGACAGGGGAT